ATTTCGAAGAAAGAACAAATTGTAAATTAATGGAAAATTTGCTCTTTTCTACTGGAATTTCTCTTTATCACACTTCTTTATCTTCTAAGAAAATTAGATCATTAGGGGTTTACAACTTTACTTCTTTCTTTTTTCATTTCACTTTTTTTTGGGGGGGTTAACTATTTTTAGGGTATTTCTAACTAATGGAAGTGGAGCAGTGATTAAATGATACTTTATCTGATAATACTACAAAAAAAGTAGGGTAGATTCTAAAAAAGAACGATTAGAACAGAATGATAAATAGAAAAATTCTTGATTCGATCAGGAATCCAATTTTGGATTAGGTATGAATAAAAGATCTTCCTATGGTATACTATTCAATTCTCGACGATGAATTGATTTGATAGGTCAGATATTGTTATTCATGATATTGCGATATCATCGAGAGGTAATTCATCCATTGAATTTTTAGGCGAAAGGTTTATCATCTCTATGGGATCAAATCCCGAGTTATTGCGAAGTAAAAAAACGATGAGATTATGGAAGTAAATATTCTTGCATTTATTGCTACTGCACTCTTCATTCTAGTTCCTACTGCTTTTCTCCTTATCATTTACGTAAAAACAGTAAGTCAAAATAATTAATTTTTTTGAATAAAACTTGACTTCTAACTTTTTATCAATTGTTCAAGAAATAAAAAGAAGAAAATGGTTTCAATTTGGTGTGAAATGAAAATGAGCAGACTAAAATTGGCAGTATTCCATGTGATCTGATAGTATGGTAGAAAGATTCATCTATTTCTTTCTACCATACTCGCTATTCGTCTTATTGGAGTGTATAAAGTTGTACTCTATAATTTTTTTAATAAAAAAAGACTTAATGTAGATTAAATCAATTTACAATATTCTCTTTCTATTTGATTTTTAACTTAACGTTTGAGTTAAATTGAACCATCATATGAAATGAGTTGATAAAGCATAATTTTTTTTTTTTTTTTGTTTTATTATAAAACAAGCGGTAAATACGTAATATGTGACTTTCCCAAGGTAAGATCTTATTTTCCATAGTATCTCGTCAGACAACCACTTTTTTTTTTTTTTTTTTTTCTCGTATAAAGTGTATATACATTTCTACAAAACGACTTCTTCTTTGAACAGTAAAAAGGGAAACAAATAAAACGGCCCTTCTCATTATCTATCTATAATTTGGCATTCGTTGAAATATCAATTAATTTTAGGACGAATTGGGTTGGAATCAATTTCCAATTATCTGTTTATCTATATTTCTTTTCCTTTCGAAATACAAACATGGAAATCATTGAAATATCTCTTTGGTTATGATTGAAAAAGTATTATGAAAAAATGCTTCTGCTAGAATTCAATCAATGGACAATGAAATTTTGAAAGGAAGATATTTAAAATCCTTAAAAACGCTTTGCAAAATGATCTCTAAAACATTTGACCTCTAGAGTCCACTTCTTCCCCATACTACGAGTGAAAGGGAAAATGTAAAGACTACCATTAAAGCAGCCCAGGCGAGACTTACTATATCCATATGAATTATGTCCTCTATCTCTATAAATATGACGGAATTATTCCATTATTGCTCACTAATAATAGTGGAATCAATAGCGCCGAGTCAAAAGGGAATTATGACCCATTAAACACTATTGATGAACCAATCCAATAAATGCATTCCATGAATTTCTTAAAAAGCAGTGACATCACACAAAAATGAATGTTACTAATCGAAATATAAAAAGAATGGGGGCCTGCTCTTTTTTTTACCTTCATTAAGACATAAAAAGATAAAATACTATCTCTTTATTTTCATTTGATCTAATTCATCTCCCATTGTCTCTGGGAAAGAGTTGGGAGGTAGTCTATTCTTTCGGGACTTGCCTAATTTTTTTTTTTTTTTCACTTTTTCTACCCCAAAAGCCAATTATCCATTCAATCTAATATTGATTCAATGCCTGAGCATTCAGAGACTCTTGTGAGTCCGTATAAAAATATACTACTAATTTAGTAATTTAGTTGGATTACCTATTTAATTCAACTATCAAAGTAAATTCAATCAATTTAAGATTCGGTCAGTAAAAAGTCCATTACATTAGTAGTAGAAATATTTGTAGGAGAGTAGAATGGAAAGTCTATCAAGACTTCTCCATCACTAGAATTTTTCTGCATCTAAGCTAAAATTCAAGGATTTCCAATCTTTTCGCAACACGCAGACGCCAAACAAGTATCAACAGTGCTTTTCCTCCTGTTGGGAAATAATTGGGCTAGTTAGAATGGAATGGGAGATTTTGAGTCTTTTGTTAATCAGGCGACACCCAGATTTGAACTGGGGAAAAAGGATTTGCAGTCCCCCGCCTTACCCCTCGGCCATATCGCCAAAAGGATACAAAATAGATGCCAATTTTCTAGATTTCTGAACTTTTTTTATTTATTTATTGTACTTGCGCTTTGAAGCTTGTTTTCCTTAATCCCTTTCTCCTTTTTTTGGATTTGATCCA